AACGTAATGTTCAAAAAACAGCATCTTAAGGGGGCAGCGAAATTTAGCTAAGAGATCACTATTTTTAATAGTATAAAAAGATGCATTTTAGATGTTGATTGTTGCTGCTCCAGACTTTTCCGTTTTTTGGGGGGGTTACAGAAGTGTTAAGGATCCCCGGAGTTTAGGGGGGTAGGGGGGTTAAACGAGTGTTTAAACCCTTTAATTGAAATTTTAGGGGAAAAAATAGCATGTTATGCTCATGACTTCATTAATGCATTCTTAGAAGAAAGTCATTTAATAATTCAGTTATTGTGCAAATGCAGGAAATAATTACCACCTTATAAGAGAGCGTCGAAGTGCACTGTGAAATGTCAGTGAAGAGGAAAAAAAAAATAAAAAACCCCATATCCTCTGGAAAGAAGGCCCGGCATGGGGGATCATCTCGCCAGCCGTTTGACACCATTAACTTATGCAAGTTTTAACAAGGATTAGGGGGTATTTCAATTAATGGCCCTGAAATAGGAACCAGATGCCAGTAATAATTCATTTTAACGACCCCCACAATCTTTGTCCCTGACCTTCAATAACCGTATGCATTAAGAAATCACAGGTTGGTCGGTTCTTACTGCATCCTATTATTCTTCATAATAGGATGTTGATTCTTGGTATATATTTGTTAATGAATAGAGTGCTAGGTCTTAATTTTTAGTCCTTATTAACTGTAAGATAGCCTTCACTTGTCAAGATTGGGGATAAATAATTGAACGTTTCATCATTCCTTGCTTTGCTGTGTATAAATGAATGGTGATATTACATATACATTATTTAGAGCATGCATGTTGTGGCACAGAATGAATCTGTGCTTCAACATGCATGCTCTAAATAATGTATATAAAATATCACCATTCATGGGGGGCTGAGGCGGTGTTGTTGCGTTTGGGTGCTTCAGGGGTTTATCAAAGAATAGTTTAATGTAGAACGTTAGCTTTGGGAGCCAATAGTGGGGGTTAAAGCCCCTTTTCTTTGAGCAGTAGGGGGGATTTTAACCTCCGACGTCCGGTTTACAAGACCGGCGCTCTGGATACTGAGCTACTAGTGCACTGTAGACCTAGCATTTTATTTTCTGCTAACGCTGTTGTGGGGATAATAATTAGGAAAAGGGCGAAGTACGTAAGGGATGCAATTTGACCAATAACGATATATGGGTCTTCAACGGGCATTCCACCAATTCATGTAAGGATTGCTACGTTTGCAATGAGTAATCAGAATAGGAATTGGGTTAACGGCCGGAATGTAAGGCTTCGTTGTTTAGATGTGTGGAGGATAGGAACTACCATCAGTACTAGGATAGAGGCTAGGAGGGCGAGGACTCCACCTAATTTATTTGGAATTGAGCGGAGGATTGCGTATGCAAATAGGAAATATCACTCAGGCTTAATGTGGGGAGGGGTGACTAATGGGTTTGCGGGGGTGAAGTTGTCTGGGTCGCCGAGGAGATTGGGTGCAAATAGTGCGAGGCAGGTTAATAAGATAATTACGCCTGCGAACCCAAGTAGGTCTTTATAAGAAAAGTATGGGTGGAAAGAAATTTTGTCTGTGTCTGAGTTTAGGCCGAGGGGGTTGTTTGAGCCTGTTTCGTGTAAGAAAAGAAGATGAAGTATAGTCATGGCTGCTACAATGAAGGGCAGAAGGAAGTGGAAGGCAAAGAATCGGGTTAGGGTAGCGTTGTCTACAGAGAAGCCCCCTCAAATTCATTGGACGAGGGTGCCGCCTACGTAGGGGACAGCGGAGAGGAGGTTGGTAATGACGGTGGCCCCTCAGAAGGACATTTGTCCTCATGGGAGAACATAGCCTACGAAGGCTGTTGCTATTACAAGGAGGAGAAGTACAACGCCGATATTTCATGTTTCTTTGTAGAGGTAGGAGCCGTAGTAGAGTCCTCGCCCGATGTGAAGATAAATACAAATAAAGAAGAAAGAGGCCCCGTTGGCATGGAGGTTGCGGATAAGTCATCCGTAATTTACGTCCCGACAGATGTGTGCGACGGAAGAGAAGGCTGTGTCAATGTCTGAGGTGTAATGTATGGCGAGGAATAGGCCTGTAAGGAGCTGGGAAATCAGGCAGAGGCCGAGGAGAGAACCGAAGTTTCATCAAACAGAGATATTGGAGGGTGCAGGTAGGTCAACTACTGCGTGGTTAGCAATTTTTAGTAGGGGGTGGGTCTTTCGAAGGCTTGCCATTAGGGTTCCTGTAGTTGAGTTACAACGGTGGTTTTTCAAGCCATGGGGCCGGGTTAGAGTCCCGGCAGGAATTATGTCTTTTTTCATGTCTTTGTTGTTATCAGGGTTGGTAGCAGGGTTGATTGTAGTAGCCTCTAACCCCTCTCCGTATTTTGCGGCACTAGGATTAGTTGCGGCGGCAGGTGCAGGGTGCGGGATTTTAGTTTGGCATGGGGGCTCGTTCCTTTGCTTTATCTTATTTTTAATTTATCTTGGCGGGATGCTGGTTGTATTTGCTTATTGTGCGGCTCTTGCTGCTGATTCTCACTGGGAGGGGCTCGGAAGCCGGTCTGTTGCTTTATCAATTTTAACTTACGGGGCAGTTATGGTAGGGTTTGTAGGAGCTTTTTATGGGGGGTGGTATGAGTCTTCTTGGGTTACTGCAGAGGAGTTTCATGAGCTTGCTGTTCATCGGGGAGATGCTGTAGGTGTTGCATTAATGTATATGTCGGGGGGAAAGATATTAATAATTGCTGCTTGGACTTTATTATTAACTCTTTTTGTAGTAATGGAGCTAGTTCGGGGGATGAGTCGGGGCAGTCTTCGGGCCATTTAAATGAAGAGGAGGAGGGTTGCGAAGGTTAGAGTGAGCAAGAAGAAGGTGAGGTAGGTTTTGATTATGCCGTGTTGGGTATTACTTGTTGTTGTAATTAAGGGGGCATTTAGTGAGGCTAAGGCTTTCGGGCCTGTTTTTTCAAATCAGGTTTGGTCAATTATTTGACTTGCAATTGCCTGACCTAGGGCTAGGTTTAATTTGGGCATGAGTCGATGAATCACTGCTGGGAAGAACCCTAGCATGTTTGAAAAATGGTGGGGGGTTAATTGGGGGGTGGGCTTGAATTGTTTGCTTGTTAGTGATGCTAGGTCTAGGGCAAGAAGAAGGCCCAGGATGGTTACTACCAAGGCAGCTAGTTTAAGTAGCGGGGGCATGGTCATGATTGGTGTCTTAAGGGGAACAATATTAGAAGTAATTAGGAGGCCTGCAATAATGCTTCCTCAGGCAAGTCGTTTAATTGGATTAATCACCGCGGGGTTATTTTCATTAATAGGGGAGAGGGAGGAGAATCGAGGGTGTCCCATAGAAACGAAGAAGACTACGCGCAGGCTGTAGATGGCCGTAAAGGAAGTAGCCAGAAGAGTCATGGCCAGGGCCCAGGCGTTTAGGTAAGAGTTGTTCAGGGCTTCAATGATAGCGTCTTTAGAGAAAAATCCTGCCAGGAAGGGCGTGCCTGTGAGGGCTAGGCTTCCGATGGTTAGGCAGGAGGATGTGAAGGGGGTTAGGTGGTGCATGCCTCCTATTTTTCGGATGTCTTGTTCGTCGTTTAGGCTGTGAATAATCGAGCCCGAGCAGAGGAAAAGCATTGCTTTGAAGAAGGCGTGAGTGCAAATGTGGAGGAATGCAAGTTGTGGTTGATTAAGTCCAATGGTAACTATTATTAGGCCTAATTGGCTTGATGTCGAGAAGGCAACAATTTTTTTGATGTCATTTTGGGTGAGGGCGCAGGTGGCGGTAAATACAGTGGTCAGGGCGCCGAGGCAGAGGCATGTCGTTAGGGCGACTTGGTTGTTTTCTATAAGTGGGCTCATTCGAATCAAAAGAAAGATCCCTGCAACGACCATAGTGCTAGAGTGAAGTAGGGCAGAGACCGGTGTGGGGCCCTCTATCGCAGAGGGGAGCCAGGGGTGAAGACCAAATTGGGCAGATTTGCCGGTGGCAGCAATAATTAGTCCAAGGAGGGGGAAAGTTAGGTCTAGGTCTTTGGCGGCTGCAAATATTTGTTGCATTTCTCATGAATTGAGGTTTATTGCTATTCAGGCCATGGCAAAGATCAGGCCGATATCTCCGACACGATTATAAAGGACTGCTTGGAGGGCGGCGGTGTTTGCGTCTGCTCGTCCGTATCATCAGCCAATAAGTAGGAATGATATAATACCAACTCCTTCTCAGCCAATAAAAAGTTGAAATATGTTGTTTGCAGTTACTAGGACAATTATGGCAATAAGGAAAATAAGGAGGTATTTGAAGAATCGGTTTATGTAGGGATCGGCGTGCATATACCAAGATGCAAACTCTAAGATTGATCAAGTTACGTACAGGGCGATAGGGGTAAAGATAATTGAATAGTGATCGAATTTAAAACTGATATTGATGTCAAAGGTTAGGGTATTTATTCAGCTTCAGTTGGTGATGATAGCTTCTGCTCCTTCGTTTAGGAACAGGAATAGGGGGAGGAGGCTGATGAAAAAAGCTAATTTTACCGCTGTTTTAACCTTAAGAAGGGCTCAGTCGTTTTTTTGGGGGGTTGGGCTGAGTGTTGTTAGAACAGGGTATGAAAGGAGCAGAAAAATAAAAATTAAGCTGGATGCTATTATAAGTGAAGATGGGTGCATAGCTACTACTTGGATTTGCACCAAGAGTTTTTGGTTCCTAAGACCAACGGATGAGCTGTTATCCTTTAGGAGCAGGTGGACGAGTGAGCCTTGGGGTTCAACCAAGGGGGCGAGGATTAGCAGTCTTCGTTGCTGGCGAGCCTCTCTCGGTGGGTGAGGGGGTTTTAACCTCTGTTACTAGAATCACAATCTAACGTTTTTGTTAAACTACACCTACAAGCAGCCCACCCTCAGATTAGTTCGGGCTTAAAGATTAAGAGGATTAGGGGAAGAAGGTGGAGGGTTATCAAGAGATGTTCTCGTGAGTGTGAGGGCTCTAGCGCGATAATGTGTGTCGGAAGTGGGCCTCGTTGGGTTATTAGGAATATGTAAAGAGAGTAGCCTGCCGTAATAAGAGTCCCGGCACCTGTTAGGGCCAAGGTTCACCAGGATCAGTTAAAGAGGGAGGAGATAATCATTAATTCGCCCATGAGATTGGGGAGTGGGGGGAGGGCCAGGTTGGCTAGGGCTGAGATAAATCATCATGTTGTTATGAGTGGAAGGGCCATTTGCAGACCTCGGGCCAGGACTATTGTTCGGCTGTGGGTTCGCTCATAGTTAGTGTTAGCTAGGCAGAAGAGGGCGGAAGAAGTTAGTCCGTGAGCAATTATGAGGATGAGCGCCCCTGTGAAAGCTCAGGGGGTTTGAATTAGAATGGCCCCGATTACTAGGCCTATGTGGCTTACGGATGAATAGGCAATTAGGGACTTAAGGTCAGTTTGGCGCAAACAAATTGAGCCGGTTATAATTACACCTCAGAGGGCAAAAATAATAAAGGGGTAGCTTATTTTCTCAGTTGAGGGCTCGAAGACTGTGAGTATGCGCATTATGCCGTAACCCCCTAGTTTTAGTAACACGGCAGCAAGGATTATAGAACCTGCGACGGGTGCTTCTACGTGGGCTTTTGGAAGCCATAGGTGTACTCCATACAGAGGTATTTTTACTAAAAAGGCTAATAGGCAGGCTGCCCATCAAAATTTGTCGCCGTAAGTTAGGAGTTGGATGGGGGCGGAGTATGAAAGGGTTAGGAATGAGAGGGACCCCGCAGAATTTTGAAGGAGGAGGAGGGCGACAAGGAGGGGCAGTGAGCCGGCCAGTGTGTAGAATAGGAAATAGGTCCCCGCGTTTAGTCGTTCTGTTTGGTTACCTCATCGGGTAATTAGAATCAGTGTGGGAATTAGGGTTGCCTCAAATATAATGTAAAATATAATTACTTCAGTTGCACCAAAGGCTAAAATTAGGAAGAATTGTAATGATGTGAGGAGTGTAATGTATATTCGTTGTCGGTTAATTGGGTCTAAGGCGGTGTGATTTTGGCTGGCTAGAATCATAAGGGGCAGGAGTCAGCACGTTAAAACTAGGAGGGGGGAAGAAAGGGGGTCTGAGGCGAGGTAAGGGCTAAGGGAGGTCCAGCCGACTTCTGAGAGGTTAATCAGTCAAGTAAGACTAATCAGGGCAATAACAAAGCTGTGGAGAAGTGCAGTCGGTCAAAGTCACTTGGCGGGAGCTAGCCAGATTGTTGGAATTAGCATAAAGGTGGGGATGAGAATTTTTAGCACTGTAGGAGGTTTAAGTTTTGTAGATGGTCGGAGCCATGGGTTCGGGCGGTGGCTACTAGCAGTGCTAACCCTGCACCTGCTTCGCAGGCTGAAAATGCCAAGAGGAGGAGGGGGGAGGCTGAGAAACTAATTGTGCTTAATTGAAGGGCCCACAGTGAAAGGGCGGTGAATAAAGATAGTATTATTCCCTCTAAGCAGAGTAGGGCGGACAAAAGATGTGTCCGATGAAGCGCTAAGCCTGTTAATCCTAATATAAAGGCGGAGGAGAAGGTAAAGTGGATGGGGGTCATCTGGTAATTATGGGGTTGAACCATAAACTTTCGAGCCGAAATCGAATATTATGCGTTTAACTAACTACCGATTCGGCTCATTCGAGACCTCCCTGAAGTCACTCGTAGATGAGGCCTAGGGTTAGAAGGGCCAGTACAGTGAGGGCTCAGAGGAGGGTAAGTAGGGGAAAGGGCAGTTGGTCTCCTCAAGGAAGGGGTAGAAGGAGAGCAATTTCTAGGTCGAAAAGAAGAAAGAGAATGGCCACGAGAAAAAATCGGAGGGAGAAAGGGAGTCGGGCCGATCCGAGTGGGTCGAAGCCACACTCATATGGGGAGAGCTTTTCATAGTCGGGGCTTATTTGTGGCAGCCAAAAGGAGACAATAGCCAGGATGGTGGAGAGGATGGCAGTAATGGTAAGAATTGTTGTAACCAAGTTCATTGTCTTTCCTTGGACTTTAACCAAGACCGGGTGATTGGAAGTCACTTATACTTAACTTAGTACTAGAAAGACTATGAGCCTCATCAGTAGATTGAGATGTAAAGGAATAATCATACGACGTCTACAAAGTGTCAGTATCAAGCGGCTGCTTCAAATCCAAAGTGGTGTTCAGATGTGAAGTGGTATTGAATTTGGCGGAGAAGGCAGACTGCTAGGAAGGTTGAGCCAATAATTACATGTAGGCCGTGGAAACCAGTTGCCACGAAGAATGTTGAGCCATACACGCCATCTGCGATAGTAAAAGGCGCTTCGTAGTATTCTAGGCCTTGAAGGAATGTAAAATAGAAGCCAAGAAGAATTGTTAGCGTAAGGGATTGAATTGCCTGTTTTCGCTCACCTTCTATGATGCTGTGGTGGGCTCAGGTGACTGTCACCCCGGAGGCAAGAAGGACGGCTGTATTGAGCAGGGGGACTTCAAATGGGTCTAAGGTGGTAATGCCTGTGGGGGGTCAGCACCCTCCTAGGTCTGGTGTGGGGGCAAGACTTGAGTGATAGAAGGCTCAGAAAAATCCTAGAAAGAAGAAGACTTCTGAGGTAATAAAGAGGATTATCCCGTATCGGAGTCCTTTTTGAACAGGGGGTGTATGGTGGCCTTGAAATGTCCCTTCTCGAACAATATCTCGCCATCATTGGTATATTGTTAGAAGGAGAAGTACTGTCCCTAAGGCAATTAAAGTTATAGAATTGAAGTGGAATCAAATTGCGGTTCCGGAGGTCATAAGCAGGGCGGCAACTGCACCTGTAAGGGGTCATGGGCTGGGGTCGACTATATGGTATGCGTGTGCTTGGTGGGCCATTAAACGTTTTCTTGTAGGTAGAGGCTGAGGAGAAGGATGAAGACATATGCCTGAATTACTGCAACAGCAACTTCTAGTATTGAGAGCATTAGGAGTAGGACTCCTGTGAGGATCGCTACAGTGGGCTGTAGGGGGATAAGAACAAAAATTCCTGTTGAGATAAGTTGAATAAGAAGGTGGCCGGCGGTCAGGTTGGCGGTGAGTCGTACTCCAAGGGCCAGGGGTCGAATTATTAGGCTAATTGTCTCGATGATAATAAGAACGGGGATAAGAAGGAGGGGAGTCCCTTCTGGCAGAAGATGGGCGAGAGAAAAGTTCGGTTGATAGCGGAACCCAATGAGGACTGTTGCTAGTCAGAGGGGAACGGCAAAGCCTAAGTTAATTGACAGCTGAGTGGTTGGGGTGTAAGTGTAGGGGAGGAGGCCTAGGAGGTTTAGACCAAGAAGGAAGACTATTAGTGAAGTTAAGATTAGGGCTCATTTGTGCCCTGGCTGGTTTACAGGCAGAAGAAGCTGACGTGCAAATGAGTTGACGAATCAGCCTTGAAGGGTCACCAGCCGGTTGTTTAGTCAGCGGGATGAGGGGGCTGGAAAGAGAGTTCAGGGGAGGACAAGGGCAAGGGCTATAAGGGGGACTCCTATAAAGAATGGGCTTGAAAATTGGTCAAAAAAGCTTAGTATCATGGTCAGGTTCAGGGCTCTGTTTTAGGCTTCTCAGCGCTTTGAAGAGTGGGTTCGTTGGGGAAAGTATGGGCTATGACTTTAGGGGGTAAAACAGTGAGAAAAATTACTCACGAGAATACCAGGATGGCGAATCAAGGCGCGGGGTTTAGTTGGGGCATGTCACTAAGGGTGGTTGGAAGGCACCATTTTTTAGCTTAAAAGGCTAACGCTTGTATCCTGTTTAGCTTCTTAGTGATGCATCTTCAAGTATCAGGGAAGATCATTTTTCGAAATATTCTAAAGGCACGGCTTCGACTACGATGGGCATGAAGCTGTGGTTAGCTCCGCAAATTTCAGAGCACTGACCGTAAAAGACTCCTGGGCGAGATGTAATGAATGCTGTTTGGTTTAGACGGCCTGGGACGGCGTCTATTTTTACACCAAGGGCGGGGACTGCTCACGAGTGGAGTACGTCTTCAGCTGAGACTAAGACTCGGATTGGGGATTCAACGGGGACAACTATACGGTGGTCTGCTTCTAGAAGGCGGAACTGCCCGGGGGCGAGGTCTTGTGTGGGGAGTATATAAGAGTCGAACCCAAGATCTTCGTAGTCCGTGTACTCGTAGCTTCAGTATCATTGGTGTCCTATGGCTTTAATTGTGAGATGGGGGTCGTTGATTTCATCTATTAAATAGAGAATGCGCAGGGACGGGAGGGCAATAAGAATTAAAATAATTGCTGGGAGAACGGTTCAGATTACCTCAATTTCTTGTGAATCCAGGATATATTTGTTGGTTAATTTAGTGGAGACTGTTGCCACGATAATATAAAGTACAAGTGTGCTAATTAAAAATACAATCATTAAGGCGTGGTCATGGAAGTGGAGGAGTTCTTCTATTACTGGGGAAGCTGCATCTTGAAATCCTAGCTGGGAGGGATGGGCCATTAGTTAGACAAGGCGCGCGGGGGTCAAACCCACAACTCTGCCTTGACAAAGCAGTGTAATCGTCCGTTTTACTAGCGTCTTATAAGAAAGTGACAGAGTGGTTATGTTGTTGGCTTGAAACCAATTTATGGGGGTTCGATTCCTTCCTTTCTCGACAGATTGCATTTTTACCTGCACGAATGCGGGTTCTTCGAATGTGTGATAAGGGGGCGGGCAGCCGTGCAGTCATTCAACATTAGTTAAGGTCATGTCTACTGCACGAACTTCACGTTTAGAGGCAAAGGCTTCTCAAAGAATGAAGAGGAACAGGATGACGGCCGCGAGGGAGATAAGGGAGCCAATAGATGAAACGGTGTTTCAAAGTGTATATGCGTCTGGGTAGTCCGAGTATCGACGAGGCATACCGGCTAGACCGAGGAAGTGTTGTGGGAAAAATGTAATATTAACTCCTAAAAACATTACACCAAAGTGGATTTTAGTTCAGGTGCTGTGAAGAGTGTACCCTGAGAATAGGGGGAATCAATGGACAAAGCCAGCCATGATGGCAAAGACTGCTCCTATTGAAAGGACATAGTGGAAGTGGGCAACTACATAGTAAGTATCATGAAGAACGATGTCAAGAGATGAATTGGCTAGGACGATACCTGTTAGTCCACCCACCGTAAATAGGAAAATAAAGCCGATAGCTCATAGCATGGGGGTTTCTCATTTAATTGTTCCTCCGTGAAGGGTCGCCAGTCAGCTAAAGACTTTAACACCCGTAGGGATGGCAATAATTATTGTTGCAGATGTGAAGTAGGCCCGTGTGTCAACATCCATTCCAACTGTAAACATGTGGTGGGCTCAGACAATGAATCCTAGCAGACCGATGGCCATCATCGCTCAAACCATGCCCATATAACCAAAAGGTTCTTTTTTACCGGCGTAGTAGGCTACAATGTGGGAGATTATTCCAAATCCTGGAAGAATAAGAATATAAACTTCCGGGTGGCCAAAGAATCAGAATAAGTGTTGGTAAAGAATAGGATCACCTCCCCCGGCCGGGTCAAAGAAGGTGGTGTTCAGGTTACGGTCTGTTAGGAGCATTGTGATTCCTGCAGCGAGAACTGGCAGTGACAGAAGAAGTAGTACGGCCGTAATAAGGACAGCTCATACAAATAAGGGGGTTTGATACTGGGAAATAGCGGGGGGTTTTATGTTAATAATGGTCGTAATAAAATTGATTGCACCAAGAATTGATGAGATCCCAGCTAAGTGGAGGGAGAAGATGGTCAGGTCGACGGATGCTCCTGCGTGGGCAAGATTTCCTGCTAGAGGGGGGTAAACGGTTCATCCAGTGCCGGCTCCGGCTTCAACCCCGGAGGAGGCAAGTAGAAGAAGGAATGAGGGGGGGAGCAGTCAGAAGCTCATGTTGTTTATTCGGGGAAATGCTATATCAGGGGCGCCGATCATAAGCGGGATAAGTCAATTTCCAAAGCCTCCAATTATGATTGGTATTACTATAAAGAAAATTATTACAAATGCATGTGCTGTAACAATAACATTATAAATCTGGTCGTCGCCTAGGAGAGCGCCGGGCTGGCTTAGCTCAGCTCGAATGAGCAGGCTTAGGGCAGTCCCTACTATCCCGGCCCAAGCACCAAATACAAGGTAAAGGGTGCCGATGTCTTTATGGTTGGTTGAGAAAAATCAGCGTGTGATTGCCACAGGTAAGATGGCTGAGGTTTAAGCGGTGGATTGTAGCCCCATATACAGAGGTTTGAGTCCTCTTCTTATCAAGTTCTGAGGTGTTTTACATGTTGGATTGCAAATCCAAAGTAGTAGATTAGCGTCTACCGGGACTTTCCCCGCCTTCATGTATTCTAGAGGCGGGGAAAGGTAGGCAGATGCTCGTTGGTTTGAGCGCTTAGCTGTTAACTAAGAGTTTGCAGGATCGAGGCCTGCCTGCCTAGGAAAGCTCTAGCTTAATTAAAGCGCCTGTTTTGCATGCAGGAGATGTGTGTTAAAGCCTCGCGAGTTTTACAGGGACTGGAAGATTTTAACTTCCGCTAACAGCTTTGAAGGCTGCTGGTCTGATTTAGCCTAAGTCTCTTATAGGGTGAGGAGTATAACAATTGTGGGGGTTAGGGGGAGCAGTAAGATGGTTGCAATTGTGGAGGTTGAAAGGGAGAGTGTTAGGTGAGATGTGGGGTGACGTCAGGGGGCTGTCCCAATTAAGGTGTTAGGGGATGTGGTGAGGGTAAGGGCGTATGCTAGGCGGAGGTAGAAGTAAAGGCTCAGGAGTGCTGAAAGAGCTGCTAGTGTGGCCAGGGGTATGAGTCCGTGTTTGGTTAATTCTTGAAGAATAAGCCATTTTGACATAAAACCGGTGAGTGGGGGGAGGCCTCCGAGGGAGAGAAGAATAAGGGGGACTAGGGCAGTAATTACGGGGGTTTTTGCCCAGGATGTGGCGAGTGAATTAATGTTTATTGCGTTGTTTAGTTTAAACACAAGGAATGCTGAGAATGTTATGGTGAAATAAATAATGAGAGTTAGGAAGGCAAGGGAGGGGGAGAACTGTAGGACGAGGGTCATTCAACCCAGGTGGGCAATGGAGGAGTAGGCAAGGATTTTTCGTAGCTGGGTTTGGTTTAACCCGCCTCACCCCCCAACGAGGGTTGAGGCAATTCCTAGGGCTAGAAGAAGTGAAGAGTTAGTGGGCTGAAGTTGAAGAATAAGAATAAAGGGGGCAAGTTTTTGTCAGGTGGATAAGATTAAGCCTGTAGTGAAGTCGACTCCTTGAATAACTTCGGGGAGTCAGGAGTGTAGTGGGGCAAGGCCAATTTTTAGGGCTAAGGCAAGGGTGATAAGTGTAACAGGAAGGGGGTGTGTCATTTGTAGAATATCCCACTGACCGACGAGTCAGGCGTTAGTGGCACTTGCAAATAATAATACAGCGGCTGCTGTAGCTTGGGCAATGAAGTACTTGGTGGTTGCTTCAACTGCGCGGGGGTGGTGGTGTTGGGCTATGAGGGGGAGGATCGCTAGAGTGTTAATTTCAAGGCCTATTCAGGCAAGGAGCCAGTGGGAGCTTGCAAATGTAATTGTGGTTCCTAGGCCAAGTGCAAATAGCAGGGTGGTGAGAATGAAGGGGTTCATTAGTAAAGGAAGGATTTTAACCAACATTTTTGGGGTATGGGCCCAAAAGCTTAATTTAGCTGACTTTACTAGGAAGTGGTGTAGTGGAAGCACTGGGAGTTTTGATCTCTCCAGGTAGGGTTCGAGTCCCTTCTTTCTAAGGAGTTGGGGGGACTTTAACCCCCATGGTTCACTCTATCAAAGTGGCCCTTTACTTCAGGCACAGCTCCAAGTATTAGAGATGTGGGGGGAGCCCTGCAAAAGCGATCGGAACGGCGAGGTGTCAAATAACCAGGGCTAGTGTTAAGGGGAGGAAGTTTTTTCAGATTAAGTGCATTAGTTGGTCGTATCGGAATCGGGGGTAGGAGGCTCGGACTCAGAGGAACACAACGGAGAGTAAGGCTGCTTTGGTTATTAAGTTCATTGCGGTTAGTTCAGGGAGTGCAGGGATGTGTGAGGCCCCGAGGAAGAGGGTAGCAGAGAGGGTATTTATAAGGAGGATGTTGGCGTATTCGGCTAAAAAGAATAGGGCAAATGGGCCGCCGGCGTACTCGACGTTAAATCCGGATACCAGTTCGGACTCTCCTTCGGTAAGGTCAAAGGGGGCTCGGTTGGTCTCTGCTAGTGTGGAGATATATCATATTGCGGCGAGGGGCCATGTTGGGATAATTAGCCAGATACTTTCCTGAGCAACGTTAAAGACCTGCAAGGTAAAGCCCCCTGTGAAGATAATTGCACATAGAAGAATGAGGCCGAGGCTTACTTCATATGAAATAGTCTGGGCGACGGCTCGTAAGGCTCCGATGAGGGCGTATTTTGAATTGGATGCCCACCCTGACCCAAGAATAGAATAGACTGCAAGACTAGAGAGGGCGAGGATAAAGAGGATCCCAAGATTGAGGTCGATGACTGAATATGGCATAGGTATTGGGGCTCAGAGGGTGAGAGCGAGTGTGAGTGCAAGTATTGGGGCAAGTAAAAAGAGAACGGGGGAGGAGGTTGAGGGTCGTACGGGCTCTTTAATAAATAGTTTTACTCCGTCGGCGATAGGTTGGAGGAGACCATAGGGGCCAACAATATTGGGACCCTTTCGTAGTTGTATGTAACCTAGGACTTTTCGTTCAAGTAGTGTGAGGAAAGCAACGGCTAGAAGAACGGGGACAATAAAGGCCAGGGGGTTAATTAAATGGGTAAACAGTGCATAGAGCATTATTAAGGAGAGGACTTGAACCTCCGTGGAAAGGTCTTAGATCTTTAGCAATTCCGAGCTCTGCCACCTTAATTAGCCGTTCTCTCAGGCAGTGGGGTGTGCCCTTTTGCCTGCTTTAGTTGTCTTCAGCAGGTAGGGGTAAGGCATGCCTTGGGTAGAGGCCTTCTCTTTTCGGTCCTTTCGTACTAGAAAAGGTCACTTTCATAGATAGAAACTGACCTGGATTACTCCGGTCTGAACTCAGATCACGTAGGACTTTAATCGTTGAACAAACGAACCCTTAATAGCGGCTGCACCATTAGGATGTCCTGATCCAACATCGAGGTCGTAAACCCCCTTGTCGATAAGGGCTCTTTAAGGGGATTGCGCTGTTATCCCTAGGGTAACTCGGTCCGTTGATCGGCATGTGCCGGATCTTGTTGGTCAGAATTTCTGTTTATTAGAGCGGGAGCTCTTGGGTTTAGGAGTGTGTGCTCCCATTCCACATGGGGGTTTTATATTTCCCCGCGGTCGCCCCAACCAAAGACATAAAAGCAGGCCTACATTTGGTTTGTCCCTTTGTTTGGGGGTGCTTAACATGAGCTGCTCTGACGTCTAAAGCTCCATAGGGTCTTCTCGTCTTATGTTTTTATCCCCGCTTCTGCACGGGGAGATCAATTTCATTGACTGGGGAGGGGAGACAGCTAAGCCCTCGTGATGCCATTCATACAGGTCTCCATTTAAAAGACAAGTGATTGCGCTACCTTCGCACGGTTAAAATACCGCGGCCGTTAAACATATAGTCACAGGGCAGGCGGGACCTCTTATTCGTTGATTTTGCAAGAGGCGATGTTTTTGGTAAACAGGCGAGGCTTAAAGTGTTTGCCGAGTTCCTTCCTTCCCTTTTAGTCTTTCCTTAAAAGCACTCCAGTGTGGGGTTAACGCTAGTTGCTTTGGACGTTTTTCTAGTTAATTTGCTTGTAATCCATTTCCCTCTTTGTTTGGGGGCGTTAAAATTCGGCGGTTAGTCCGTTCCGAGTTACACTTGTGCAGGGAGAGAGTCTTGTACTCTCTTATTACTCATATTAGCATTATTTCTCCACTGTTTGCAGTGGATAGTCTGATATTAGAAGGGGGTTGAGATTGTGTTATCGGGATCGATGGAAGGTTTGGTGTACCTGAGCTTTAACGCTTTCTAATTGGGTGGCTGCTTTTAAGCCCACCGGGGTGCTTTACCTTAGGTTAAATATGATCTTTACCCACCTGTTAAGGTTGTGTCCTTTATCTGAGGGGCTGTACCCCCTAAGATTAACTCTCTCGGTTTCTTTGGAAATCTAATCAGGGTAATATACGAAATCTGAAGTAAGAAGCCGGGAGGCTGAACTTCTATCCATTTCTCAGACAACCAGCTATAACTAAGTTCGGTAGATTTATCACCTCTACTCAAAGTTCTTCCCACTCTTTTGCCACAGAGACGGGTTTGCCCTATAATAGGCTGACCTGGAGTAGCTCACTTAGTTTCGGGGGGCCAAACTAAAGTCCTCTTTGCTTGGGGTTACTGGCTAAATCATGATGCAAAAGGTACGAGTTTAAATCTCTGCTTTTTTAGGCTTTACTGGGTTGTTTCACTTCTCTTTCAGCGTTCCCTTGCGGTACTTTCTCTGTTGCTCCGTGGTTCCTTTTCTGTCGCCCATACTTAGGGGGAAAAATGATTTGTTTGGTTATACGTCAGGGTATTAGGGGGTATTGATAGGGGTGTGTTAGTTTTCGTGGGGGGGGCTAGCTGATGGGCATCAGGGCAATCCGATTTGCACGGATATCTTCTCAGTGTAAGGGAGACGCTGTTCTAATTTAGCTATGCTCTGGTTATCCAAGTGCACCTTCCGGTACACTTACCATGTTACGACTTGCCTCCCCTCTATGATTTTGGCATTTTAATTAATGTTTGGGTAAAGTTTCGGGGAGAGTGACGGGCGGTGTGTGCGCGCTTAAGAGCCGGTTTCAGTGGAACACTCTACTTTCCGCTTACTGCTAAATCCTCCTTCAGATGCACGGGTTTCAGTGCATCTTCCGTAGTTCCCTGTGTTATTGAGGGAATGTAGCCCATTTCTTCCCCCTCCATTCGCTACACCTCGACCTGACGTACTGGGCAATGCCAATTTTGCTTACTTTTTACCCTTCACAGGGTAAGCTGGCGACGGTGGTATATAGGCGGGACGAGCAAGGAAGGGTGAGGTTGAACGGGGATTATCGGTTCTAGAACAGGCTCCTCTAGGTGGGTCTAAAGCACCGCCAAGTCCTTTGGGTTTTAAGCTAATGCTCGTAGTACCCGGGCGGACAGAAAATGTACTAAACTGTCAATGTTTATGGCTAAGCATAGTGGGGTATCTAATCCCAGTTTGTGTCTTAGCTTTCGTGGGGTCAGAATATATAAAGCTACTTTCGTAATTGAACTTCTTACCTTCGGATGCGTATAACAGCCCGGAAGGCGTTCGGCTTTAGTGTCAAGCTTGTTCTTAACCACCCTTTACGCCGATTTCTAACAACTTGGGCCTCCCGTATAACCGCGGTGGCTGGCACGAGTTTTACCGGCCCTCTTAGCTTTAACTGAGTCAAGTTTTCACTTATGTGTCAAGGTTTATCACTGCTGAGTACCCTTGGGGGTGTGGCTGAGCAAGGTGTCGTGGGCATGAATTGAGTGTGCCTGATACCAGCTCCTTGTTTCCGGGCAGGGAACTATAGGGCATTCTCACGGGGGCGCGGATACTTGCATGTGTAAGTTTAGCTAGAGTTGGCAGAAAAGTCAGGACCAAACCTTTGTGCTTGCGGAGCTTTCTAGGGCCCATCTTAACAGCTTCAGTGTCATGCTTTAATTAAGCTACACGAGC